AATAAGAAGATGAATAATCCCCCTAGACTTATTTGTTTTGTTCCCCGCATTTAGAGTTCGTTTTTCCTTATGCTAATATCTATCCCAACTTGATTCTATTTGAAATAAAATCTAATGCCTTGGTTTTATGACTTAGAACATTGAAATCTAGCAATCATAACAAAGTAAATAAACAAAGTAAATAAAAAGTTTTTAAGAATTTCGTTTTTTTATCATACATAATCCAAAAAAATGGGGTTCTTTTTACGAACTTGATGTCAATAAATCCGCGAGTCTAGAAATTCATTTCGGCCAATTGAACCTTCTCGAATTGTTTCTTTTTAAGAACCAAAAAGATTTGTGCCAAAATAACAGATCCAAAGAAGAATAAAAGACCTTGGACACGTAATGGATCTTGAAGTACTATTTCAGCATCGCCCTGCCCAAACCCACCAACATTAGGATTACTGGTTAATGGTTGATCCACTTTGATGGATTCACCCTCTGAAACAAGAAGTTCTGGTCCTGGAGGGATAATATCAACCACTTGACGTCCATCCGACGGATCGGTTATGGATATTTCATATCCCCCCTTTTCTTTTCGTATGATTTTACTTACTATACCCGCCCCTGTCGCATTATAAACCGTATTATTACTCTTGCTTCCGTCGGGATAAATCTGACCCCTTCCCCTATTCCCGCCTACGTATATAGGATATTTTAAGAAGTAAGCATCTTTCTTAGTAGCGGGATCAGGAGAAAGAATAGGAAAGGTGATTTCACTATATTTCTGACCGGGGACAGGCCCTATCACAAGAATATTTTTTTTAGCAGGGCGGTAGTTTTGAAAAGATAAATTTCCTATCTTTTCTTTCATCTCGGGAGAAATCCGATCGGCAGGAGCTAACTCAAACCCCTCCGGTAAGATAAGAACAGCCCCCACATTCAAACCTCCTTTCTTGCCATTAGCAAGAACTTGTTTCACTTGCTTATCATAAGGAATTCGAACAACTGCTTCAAATACAGTATCGGGAAGTACCGCTTGTGGAACCTCAATATCCACGGGCTTATTAGCTAAATGGCAATTGGCACATACAATACGTCCAGTCGCTTCTCGTGGATTTTCATAACCCTGCTGCGCAAAAATGGGATATGCACTTGAAATTGACGTATGAGTTATAATATATATCATAAGCGATACCGAAATAGATCGAGTAATCTGTTCCTTTATCGAAGAAAAAGTATTTCGAGTTTGCATGGTCTAATCGTTGATCCGAAAATTTCTACAATAAGTTGGGTAGGTCACTAGTATAGGTCACTATCCGCGATTCTGCTATTTACTGGAATCATTTTACTGGAATACTCTGGGATGAAAACCCCCGGATAGAATGTTTTTTTAGATTAGATTAATATTGATTGATCATTTCTCAATCATTCATTGAATGATAAATCACTACAAGTGACGGCGATACACGATTTAAATAACGGAAAATCCAATATTTAAAAAGAGTATCCAGAATAACTGGAAAAGTGGAAACAAGACCCGATATAATTTGATCATTATGAATAAATCCAAAATCTTTGTAGACAGAACCAATCATTAGTTCCCACCCATGGGGTGAATGAAACCCGATACATAAATCCGTTATTAAAAGAATCAAAAAAGCTTTTATTGTATCACTTAAGTTATATAGGAATTCCTGAGCCCAAGAGTTAAGAATAACCAGTTCTTCATTCCCTAAAATAGAATAGACGCTTAGAATAACAAAACAGATTAGATTTGTCGATAAGTGCAAAATCATATGGATACGATCCTCATTGTGTATCTTGATTAATTGGATCGTTTCTTTTTGGATTCCTATAGGAAGCTTTTGTAGATGTGTTTCCGAATATTCCTTGATAATTTCGTCCAAGAAGAGAATTTCCTCTAATTCTATGAACTTTTCTAGAATACTTTTTTCTTGAATATCATTCCAAAAAATTTCGGATTGACCAGCATTCAACCAATTAGTCACCGAAGATTCCACACTTTTTGTAAACGAGAGAGAAATCCACCAGGGCAAAAATACTATAGATGCAAGATACAAAAGAGGAGTCAATGCTTTCTTTTTTGCCATTTTTCATCTGTGAATTGTTAATTAACCCAATCGACTCTCTATGTTCGAATATTTTTTTCACACATGAGTTCTAGACAAGGTATTATATTAAATCGATTTATTTGTTATTTTTTCAACATCTAGAGTAAAGTACAGAAATAAACTAAAACTCCACTTCGAATTCGAATGAAGAAATAATACTAAATATTGTTTCCAGATATCTTAATTCATCAAATCCCCAACAAGTGTCTTCTTTCGATGACTGACCGAAAGAAGTACTTTAATAAATGAATATTATTGAAATTTGGAAACGAAAGAACTCCTTTTCTATAAACATAGTCAATATTTCGAAAAAATTGTAAGATTACCCATAGCCAAGAATAGAATAATTGAGAGAAAGATATTGTGATGATCAAAAAAACGGGCATCAAAACAAGACATAAGCCAGTTCTCATTATTAAGAAAACCCCATTATTAGTTCGTAAGGAACACAAAAGAAGGGTGGATTGGCCAAAAGAAAATAATTGATAAGATAGGATTTATCTGCATTTTATGATTTCTCTTCCTAGAAAGTATCAGTTAGAACAAATCTGAAATTTCCAAAGAAATTTATTTTTCCTTTTGAAATCATTTTTTATATGAGAATGATTCTAGTTGTTTCATTTGTGACTTGGTAAAATCGAGTTGCATGGATTTAGATACGCCTATAAAAAATTGTTTTATAGTTGTTCCATATACACCGAGTTTGGCTCGACTGAACGTTCAGTTGAAACTTCAGGTAAGTTATAGAAAAATATAAGAATGCTTTTTTTCCCTACTACTGAGAAAGCATTCGTTCTTCAGCCCAGTTCCTTTTATCAAAGGACCTCAATTGGTACGCGCAAGAAATAGGCCAATTCCGCGGCTTTTTGTTCAATTTCTCGTGAAGTCAAATTCTCATCAGTACGGGTCAACGGAATAGCCCCCCGGCCTCTAATGTCCATATAAAGGACACGGCGAGCAGAAATACCCTCTTTTAATTCTATTCTAACGGATTGAATATCCTTTATAAGGAATCTAAGGAATATGCGACGGTTTTTTCCAGGAAATCCCCAACGAAAAATACACACTATTCCTTCTTTTTTATCGAATCGATCATAACCACTACCTACATTCCAGGAAATTGTGCACCACAAATAGGAACTAATAAAGAGACCCGCAATCCCATAGAAAGACATCACAATCCCTTGTGGAAAAAAAAGGATTTGCTGAGACGGAAAAAAAGATAGTAAATTTCTACCAAGATAACTAGAAATTCCAACCAATAAGAATCCTAATGAACCTAAAAAAACGATAAGGGCCCAGCAAAAATTACTTAATTTTCGAGATCCAGTTATAAGTTCTATCCATATATGTTCTGATCGCCAACTCATACTTGATCTAATTTCATTTTATTGGAATTGGGAGAATACCCCAAATTTTCCTTTTTTAGTTCCAAAGGAACTCTCATCAACTAGCACTAGTTGGATGTGCACTAGTACTAGTTTGAGGTGAACCTTTAGTAAGGAATAATTCATCAAATTGGTTCGATCTAAAATAATAATAACATACCCTTCATAGGATCCCAATATATATATTGATACATATAGATCCACCAACTTTACACATTTAGGCATCCAGTGATACTGATCTATTTGAAACTAGTTAGAATTCATTTACCTATAGATCATTTTCTGCAGGCATAAGAGTTTTTGTTTCGGCGGAAATCACATGTTATACCCTATTGCATTTCCCAAAATAAATATCTGTGTTAGGCTACAAGTCTAAGTTAAAAAAAACATGGCTAAGATGAGGTCCCCTCAGATCTAAACAATCTTGTTTTTTTGAACATGAAGAAATAAAGAAGCCATTGCGAGAGCCGGAAATACTAGGCCTACTAAAGGCACCAAAATAGAGGGAAAATTAAAAGTTGTCATAAAATGGGGTACCTCGATTGACTATTTGCACCTGTTATTTTTTTTTTTTGAATATTTCTTATTTCTAATTATAATTCAGAATAATTCTTAATTTGTAGTTCGTCGTAGTTATTATCAATTAATGCAATAATACTAATTAATTCCATTTGAAAATTATTAGTAATATAGTAGTAAATAAATATATAACTAAATCAAAATAGTGGATATATAGAAAAAGTCCAAGGAATATAGAACTAAATAAATGGACTTATTCGTCTGTCTATTTCTATATGAAAAATACCTATGACAATCAACTTTCTTATTTTTCTGCGTTTCTTTGTGTCTTGTTCTTATCTTAATAAAGAAAGATCTTAATAAAGAAAGAGTTTCTTACAAATTAGCCAAAGGTCGAAATTGATGCTTTATTACACTATCATTTATGATATGACTCATTTACATATTGGAATTTTTTTGTTAGGGGATGACGAAAGATAAAAAACGATATATCTATCCTTTCCATATTTGAGTTTGATTATATACGTAGTTTTTTTACGGAATTTCCCGAAAGAACTCACCCTTTATGTTCAATTACTAGAGACTTATTAATTATTAATGGGGAAACTTGGTAACAAAAAAAGAGTTATCCACAACTTTTGATTCTTTTTACAATTAGATCTTAGGTCATCCAAGAAAACTACATTCTTATTTACTTTTATTTTGATAAGCTAATTACTTGTTTCCTACAAATCAAATAATTGAACTTAGTGCACTCTACTTGATTGAATTTGAATTCAAAGGAAAGAAGGCGTGAAGCTTAAATAATTCACTAAGAACTATTTTTAAAAGATTACGCGGTACGATTAGGTCGAATAAGCCCTTTTGGAATAAATATTCAGCCGCTTGTGAACCTTCGGGTACTGTTTTATTCAATGTTTGTTCAATGACTCTTTTACCCGCAAATGCAATGTAGGAATTGGGTTCGGCAATAATG